AAATCACCCGTTTGATTGAGCATGCTACCAATAAATTTCTCCCTCTTGTTATAGTGTGTGCCTCCGGGGGGGCGCGCATGCAAGAGGGAAGTTTGAGCTTGATGCAAATGGCTAAAATATCGTCTGCTTTATATGATTATCAATCAAATAAAAAGTTGTTTTATGTATCAATCCTTACATCTCCTACTACTGGTGGAGTGACAGCTAGTTTTGGTATGTTGGGTGATATCATTATTGCTGAACCCGACGCCTACATTGCATTTGCGGGTAAAAGGGTAATTGAACAAACATTGAATAAAACAGTACCCGAGGGTTCGCAATCGGCTGAATATTTATTTGATAAGGGCTTATTTGACCTAATCGTACCGCGTAATCTTTTAAAAAAGGTTTTAGGTGAGTTATTTAAGTTCCACACTTTCTTTCCTTTGAATCAAAATGGAATGGAATAGAGACGAAATAAAATAGAACACTAAGCTCAATTATTTGTAGCAAACGGGTAGTTAGTTTGTCAGAATCAAATAAAAAATAGAATTGTCCTTCGTCACATAAGATCGAATTGTATAATATAAAGAAGCAAAAGTTGCGGATAACTCCCCCTTATCTTTATTTCTGATTAAAATTTCTAAAAAAAAACAGAAAATTTTTGATTTTTCTCCATTTCCATTTCCCGAAAATCCTGTTTTAGCTAAAAATACCTGTTGGTTCATATTCTAACGAATTGTTCGATAATCTGTAAGAAATTCTTTCTTTTTTTAGTCAATTCAAATTCGAAGACAAGACGAAAAGACAAATACTTAGTTCTACATTTCTTGCCCTTATTCTAGATACTCACTTAGATATTTCGATTATTTCGATATAGGGATATAGATACTGCGATTTATAGTTATCGTAATAATCGTAATAATTGAAATTGAGCATTGAATGGGTTATTACAGTCATAATAATTATTACAGTCATAATAATGAGTTTCATTTGAATTAATTATTTTCATTCTTTTCTAATTTCTAAAATTAGAATTATTATAAGATATATTGAATTTATAAATAACCTAACAGGTACAAACAATAAATCGAGGTACCCATTTCTATGACAACTTTCAGCTTTCCCTCTATTTTTGTGCCTTTAGTAGGTCTAGTATTTCCGGCAATTGCAATGGCTTCTTTATCTCTTCATGTTCAAAAAAACAAGATTCTTTAGATCGCAGGTGACCCTATCCCCTCCAATTGTTTCAAAACTTAGATTTGTATCATAAAAAAGATATCGATTTGGGGAAATATGGTATAATATAATATGTGTATGTGATTTTCGCTGAGCAAACATAAGCATAAAAAAGCACAGGGCCCCCAGGCCCGCTGACACAAGATATATAGCCAATGAATTCTACCCGTGTCAGGATCCGCTGGATGGATCAAACTGGCAACGGAAGATTCGTGTATTTAGATGTATAGTGGGATTCTATTTGATGGCTTATTCCTAAAGTAAAGGTTCACACCAAACTAGTGCTAGTTGATGAGAGTTATTTCGTAAACAAAAAAAGTAAAGTCAAATTAATTTGAGGTAGTCTCTCAATTCCAATAAAATATAATCGGATCGAGTATGAGTTGGCGATCAGAATATATATGGATAGAACTTATCGCGGGGTCTAGAAAAATAAGTAATTTCTGCTGGGCCGTTATCCTTTTTTTAGGTTCATTGGGATTCTTATTGGTTGGAACGTCCAGTTACCTTGGACGAAATTTGATATCCTTTTTTCCTTCTCATCCAATCATTTTTTTTTCGCAAGGGATCGTGATGTCTTTCTACGGACTCGCAGGTCTCTTTATTAGTTCCTATTTGTGGTGCACAATTTTCTGGAATGTAGGTAGTGGTTATGATCGATTTGATAGAAAGGAAGGCGTAATGTGTATTTTTCGTTGGGGATTCCCTGGAAAAAATCGTCGCATATTACGCCGATTCTTTATAAAAGATATTCAGTCCATTAGAATAGAAGTTAAAGAGAGTATTTATGTTCGTCGTGTTCTTTATATAGACATCCGAGGGCGGGGGGCCATTCCCTTAACGCGTATTGATGATAATTTGACTCCAAGAGAAATTGAACAAAAAGCTACTGAATTAGCCTATTTCTTGCGTGTACCAATTGAAGTATTTTGAGAACTGGTAGATTCCCACTTTATCAGAAGATAAAAACGCAAGAATCGCCCCTTTTCTAGAACATAACTAAAAACGAAACCCCCTTTTTTTTTTATCGAAGTTTCCTTTTCCTTTTTTGTTACTTAATGACCAACACAAAAATGATAATGACTAATCCGTGAATTTTTTTTGAAATAGTAGATATTTTGATAGAAAAAGGGGTTTTTTCATCTCAAAATCTTACTAATATTCATTAATTAAGGGGGTCATTTATCGAGAGGAAACTGTTGTTTCAAATTTAACCTAATTATAATTCAGATATTGTTTCCCGATATTTTTTTAGTATTTCTTCATTCGAAGTGGATTCTTAGTCAATTTATCTATTCTTTCTAGATTCAAAGACTAACCAAAAAATCCTAAAACAAATAAACTAGATTCATAGGTTCCATACCTTGTATAGAATATAGAACTCATACGTGAAAGAAACATTTAATCGCATAAAGCGGACGAATGGAGTTGGTTGATTAACAATTCACAGAGGAAAAAATGACAAACAGGAAAGTATTCCCACCTCTGGTATATCTTGTATCTATAGTATTTTTGCCCTGGTGGCTTTCTTTCTCATTTAAAAAAAGTCTGGAATATTGGGTTACGAATTGGTGGCATACTGGTCAATCCGAAATTTGTTTGAATGAGATTCAAGAAAAGAATATTCTAGAAAAATTCATAGAATTGGAGGAACTGTTCGTCTTCGACGAACTGATCGAAGAATATTCAGAGATACGTCTACACAAGCTTCGTATAGGAATCCAACAAGAAACGATCCAACTAATTAAGATACACAATGAGGATCGTATCCAGATGATTTTGCACTTCTCGACAAATATAATATGTTTTGTTATTCTAAGCGGGTATTCTATCATTGCTAATGAAGAACTTGGTATTCTTAACTCGTGGTCCCAGAAATTCCTATATAACTTAAGCGATACAGTCAAAGCTTTTTCTATTCTATTATTAACTGACTTATGTATCGGATTTCATTCACCCCACGGTTGGGAATTAATGGTTGGCTCTGTCTACAAAGATTTTGGGTTTGTTCATAACGATCAAATTCTATCTGGTCTGGTTTCCACCTTTCCAGTCATTCTTGATACAACTTTTAAATTTTTGATTTTTCGTTATTTAAATCGAGTATCTCCGTCACTTGTAGTTATTTATCATTCAATGAATGACTGATAAAAAAATCCACTGATATTAATCCAATCAAATTGGAGCCCTTGTTATTTATGTAGTTGTATATAAACAAAGTATTGGTATTGAAAATCGTACTTACGTTTTCTACTTTTACCCATCTTCGGGATTCGTCCGATATTGATATTATTCTCCAGGACAATCTCATTCCAGTAAAATTAGTTAAGTAACTAACAGAATCGTGGATAGGGAACTATACTAGCAACTTACCCCCCTTATTGTATTGTAGAAATTTTTGGATCAATGATTGGACCATGGAAAATAGAAACACTTTTTCTTGGATAAAGGAACAGATTACTCGTTCTATTTCCGTATCGCTTCTAATATATATCATAACCCGTCCGGATATTTCAAAAGCATATCCTATTTTTGCACAGCAAGGTTATGAAAATCCACGAGAAGCTACGGGGCGTATTGTATGTGCCAATTGCCATTTAGCTAACAAGCCCGTGGATATTGAGGTTCCGCAGGCGGTACTTCCAGATACTGTATTTGAAGCAGTTGTTCGAATTCCTTATGATATACAACTGAAACAAGTTCTTGCTAATGGTAAAAAAGGGGGTTTGAATGTGGGGGCTGTTCTTATTTTACCGGAGGGTTTTGAATTAGCCCCTACCGATCGTATTTCTCCTGAGATGAAAGAAAAGATAAGCAATTTATCTTTTCAGAGCTATCGCCCTACTAAAAAAAATATTCTTGTCATAGGCCCCGTCCCCGGTCAGAAATATACCGAAATAACCTTTCCTATTCTTGCCCCCGACCCCGCTAATAAGAAAGACGTTCACTTCTTAAAATATCCTATCTACGTAGGTGGGAACAGGGGAAGGGGTCAGATTTATCCCGACGGGAGCAGGAGTAACAATACAGTTTATAATGCTACAACAGCGGGCATAGTAAGCAAAATAACCCGAAAAGAAAAAGGGGGATATGAAATAAACATAACAAATGCGGATGGGCGACAAGTAGTTAATATTATCCCCCCAGGACCAGAACTTCTTGTTTCAGAGGGTGAATCTGTCAAATTGGATCAACCATTAACGAGTAATCCTAATGTCGGCGGATTTGGTCAGGGAGATGCAGAAATAGTACTTCAAGACCCATTACGTGTGCAAGGACTTTTGTTCTTCTTGGCATCTGTTATTTTTTCACAAATCTTTTTGGTTCTTAAAAAGAAACAGTTTGAGAAGGTTCAATTGGCTGAAATGAATTTCTAGACTTGGGGATTTATAGACACCAAGTTTGTAAAAAGAACCAAATTTTGTTGGTAATTATGGATGATCAAAGATCAAAAAAATGAAAATTACGAAAACCTATTTGCTGGGTTAGATTCTTTGTCTACCTTTCTCCCGAATGCTGGTAATTCTTTGTATCGCATTGCTAGTCATAATATGTCGATTTTGAAAAAAAAATAGTTTTTTAATCGGGGTAATGCGGCTATGGTACTATTGCTAAATTTCAATGTCATAAAATGTAGAATTTTTATAGTCGAATTTTAGAGTATAAATACAATCCAATTGGATTAGATACTAGACAGAAGTAATCGGATAATAGAACATATAACGGTGGGAAACAAAAAACTCGTCTTGCTAGTCTAGTCTTCGGCACAAGAAAGTAAATTT